ACAAGTAGTAAATTAAAAAATTTTTGGACCGGGAATTTCGTGGATCTTCTAAATAAAAGAAGACTTTCTAAGTTTGAAAATGAAAAATGATATAGATTCTAAATAATTCAACTCTATAATAACTAAAAAAAGGTAAGGTGTCAAACAGACCTTTTTGGGGAGTAGAGCTGGGGATAGAGGGACTTGAACCCTCACGATTTTAAAAGTCAACGGATTTTCATCTTACTATAAATTTCATTGTTGTCAGTATTGACATGTAAAATGGGACTCTATCTTTATTCTCGTCCGATTAATAAGTTCCACCAAGGAACTATCAGACTATGAAGTGAATCATTTGATCAATGAATATTATTTCTGAAACTTCGAATTGATTCACAACATTTCGATTTTGTTTATAAAAAAATAGAAATCGAGATTCAGGTCGTCATTTTTGAAATCGTTTTGGGTTACCTATATTTAGACAATATAGCTTTTTCTCCTTCATCCTTTTTGATTTGAAGTTTCGATCGAAGGATTCCTTTATCAACACAAGGTAGTGAACTCCATTTGTTAGAACAGCTTCCATTGAGTCTCTGCACCTATCCCTTTTTTCTCGCTTTCTAAACTCCGGTTTGTTCGCGTAAACCAGGATTTGGCTCAGGATTGCCCATTGTTAATTCCAGGGTTTCTCTGAATTTGAAAGTTATCACTTAGTAGGTTTCCATACCAAGGCTCAATCCAATTAAGTCCGTAGCGTCTACCAATTCCGCCATATCCCCTTTTTTTATTAGGATCTCATTCTGATGTCTTTCCATTTTTCTTATGCCGAAACCTTGGGATTCATTACATTATAGATACTTATTTGATGTCTTTGTTATCTTCTTTCATTTTTTTGAGCCCCATCCAGATTGATTTAGTCTAATCAACAAAGATTCTATCATTTTTGTATTTGCAATTCAATATGGTTATATATTACATAACATATATATGTTCTTTCTTTTCTCATCTTTGTCTTAAATTTTAAGAAATAGTCGAACGGTCGATTCTTTTGTTTTTTTTAACTTTCATGAAAAGAAATTTATGATTATTATTGAAACTTAGAATTGTACAATGTGCAATGGAAAAAAATTAGAAGTCTACTTCGTAGATTTTAAATTCTAATAATTCTATAACTATATAGAATAGAAATAACATAAAAAGAAAAAAAAAGTATAAAATAATAATAATAGTCTGAGGTTAGAACAAAAAAACAAGAATTTCAAATCAGATATCATTTAACTAAAAAAAAATGATTTCTGATCTAATTAAGAGTTTCTTATTTAGAAACTAATGAAATCCAAATTATAAAGTCAATATACTGCTATATTCTATTAATTAAGGTTATGTTTTATTTATTTAATGATAGTCACTATTTATTTGAGCTATATTCTGTTCTAGAATATATAGAATATGATTAATTATAAATAGATAAGGAAAAATATTAATAGAATAGTTAATTGATACGATCTAGTAGTTTAGTGAATTTGTATGCATGCGCTATTTTATTTGAGCCCGCTTAGCTCAGAGGTTAGAGCATCGCATTTGTAATGCGATGGTCATCGGTTCGATTCCGATAGCCGGCTTTTCCATATTTTTTCGTTTTTTTTACATGATTTTTAATGTACTTTCAAAATCAAAGAAGATTGAAAAGACTTCTTTCACCTTTTGCCAAGAGTTAACACTCCATTTATATTATGTCATATAAACTTCCATATAGGAATATATATTGGGTAAAAGAGTTCGATCTTTGCAAAATCAATCAAGAAAATAAAGGAAAATTTTTGTGATTTATTTGATTTATATATATTGTATATACAATAAAAAAAATCTGTATATTGAGAGAATATATTTTCTTACTCTTTGTATTCCACTAGTTTATTGGAGTGTATTTCACGTCATTTATCATTATCATTTAGTTCAGTTTTAATTTTATTTAGTTTTGTACAATTTCAATAAAAAAAGGAGTCTTTATGTCACGTTACCGAGGGCCTCGTTTTAAAAAAATACGCCGTCTGGGGGCTTTACCGGGACTAACTAGTAAAAGGCCTAAGGCAGGAAGCGATCTTAGAAACCAATCACGCTCCGTAAAAAAATCTCAATATCGTATTCGTTTAGAAGAAAAACAAAAATTGCGTTTTCATTATGGTCTTACAGAACGCCAATTACTTAAATATGTGCGTATCGCCGGAAAAGCCAAGGGGTCAACAGGTCAAGTTTTACTACAATTACTTGAAATGCGTTTGGATAACATCCTTTTTCGATTGGGTATGGCTTTGACTATTCCTCAAGCGCGCCAATTAGTTAACCATGGACATATTTTAGTTAATGGGCGTATAGTTGATATACCAAGTTATCGCTGCAAACCCCGAGATATTATTACAGTGAAGGATGAACAAAACTCTAGAACTTTGGTTCAAAATCTTCTTGATTCATCTGCCCCTGAGGAATTGCCAAACCATCTGACTCTTCACACATTCCAATATGAAGGGTTAGTCAATCAAATAATAGATAGGAAATGCGTCGGTTTGAAAATAAATGAATTGCTTGTCGTAGAATATTACTCTCGACAGACTTAATAAACCTAACTTAAGTAAACAAAATTACTAAAAACAAGAGTTCGGACAACTCCCCTTTGTCCTCTTTTTTGATTAAAAATAAAAAGGCACAAGGTAAGGGATTTTATCGAGGAATCTTTTTCCTATTCATGTATCATAGATTGGTAGGGAGATTTGGATCCCTTGTTTGCTCTTCCTAGCATTTTCCATATGAAAGAAATTAGGAATAGAGAATCGATTTCAAAATCAAAACAAGGGAGATTTTATATCTATTCTTTTTTATTGGATTTGATACATTGTGGTCAATCACGTACGATTGGTTAATTAGTTGAAAGTACGGAAAGAGAGGGATTCGAACCCTCGGTAAACAAAAGTCTACATAACAGTTCCAATGTTACGCCTTCAACCACTCGGCCATCTCTCCGACATCAGGATTATGACTGAGTATCTGGGTGAATAGCGAGTTATTCATCGTTTTTTAGATTATGGTTAATAGATACCTTTTTTGACCGGAAAAATTGGAAGTAGATATAAGGTTTTTTTTTTAATGAGTCCGCTTTTATGTTAGTTCGTACTATAAAATTCCTTTGTTTGTGAGAAAATTTTCTCACAAAAGAAAAGGTAAAGGAAATAAAAAGAGTTAGAGAATGGATTACTACCTATGCCAAGATCACGTATAAATGGAAATTTTATTGATAAAACCTTTACAATTGTAGCCGATATCTTATTACGAGTCATTCCGACAACTTCCGGAGAAAAAGAGGCATTTACTTATTACAGAGATGGTGCGATTTGATTATCATTATTCTTTTTTTTTTATTTCTCGCCGATTTGGAATAGAAAGAAAAACGAGTATTGAAAAAAAAAATCTACGCTTTTGAAGGTGACGTTTATAATATAAAAAAAACAATCCCTTCTGTCATGTATCCACGATTAATGCAGCCTTAGATGCTTCAATTGTGAATTATAGTATTGAGCAAAAGGTTTTTACCTATGGTTCCCGTATTACAGATCAATCCTACTACACTAATACAATATACGAATAGGAGGCATAGGGGAAGAAGCACTACGCCGAGAAATCAACAACACGAAAACTTTCTTCAAAATGATTCCCTTTCTTTCTTCTTCTTCTTTGGGATTGGGACTAATTAAAATGGTTGGAACAATAAACATCCATCTCGTTCGTACTTTGGATACCCGTATAACCATTGAAGACTGTTGAAGTGACTAATTCCTGGAAATTTAGGGGCGTTGAGAACAAAGAAATTTTTAGAGTTTCCTTTTTTATTTTTATCTAGCATGAACCCACTTGGTAGTAAGAAAAGATCTTTTGCAAGAAGGTTGGCTAGGGATTTCTTGTAAAAACATTAGCCCCGCTTAGTTCATAATGACATCACATTTTTCCATATATTATTTTCATTATGCACCTAAAGGAGGAGCCGTATGAGATGAAAATCTCACATACGGTTCTGAAACGGAGAATTCGTTAAAGCGAATGACGACCGTAACGGATGTCGGCTCAATCTGAAGGAAATTATGCGGAAGCATTACAGAATTATTATGAAGCTATGCGACTAGAAATTGACCCCTATGATCGAAGTTATATACTCTATAATATAGGCCTTATCCACACAAGTAATGGGGAACATACCAAAGCTTTAGAATATTATTTTCGGGCATTAGAACGAAACCCCTTTTTACCACAAGCTTTTAATAATATGGCTGTGATCTGTCATTACGTGCGACTATCTCCACTATAGAAAAAAAGAACGAACAGCTAGTCAATGAAATACTAGAAACAAAAAAAAAGGGCTTTCTACATAAGCATCGTCCAAAACGATTTTTTATCAGCTGTAGCAAATAACTAAACTTCATCGATCGAAATATGAAGTGAAGACTAGATATGCCTAAATACTTTCTTTTCTATGGATAAAAAAAGATTTAATTGCTAGAGGAAGCACCGTAAAGATCAATTGGAAAGGTTTTGGACCGATACAACAAGAGCTGTTTATTTATATCATAATATGAGATAAATCTTAGGAATCTACTTATGTAATAGAGTGGCCACTAAGGTATTGAGCAGCGGTGTAGCATCAGATCCTAAAGACAGTAAGTCTTTTTCTTTTTTATGAAGTATGAAAAAGTCTTTTTCAAAGATTCTATATAAATTTTTATATGAAAGCGGGATAGTTACCTTTCAGAAAATTCGAATATCTAATAACAGTGGACATGCCTTTTTTTTCTGAAGGTAGGAGAAAAGATAAAACTTATTATATTAATTAATATATTAATTAAATCAAAATGAAAGTTTGAAACTCATGTAATTACTCTCTTTTGTTTAATCCAAGAAAAACAAAATATCTATAAGAAATCTCATTCAATTAGACATTCAATTAGATATAAAGTTCAAGTAGGTTAAAGTTAAAA